GTCCCTGTAGCTTACATATAAAGCATGACACTGAAGATGTTAAGACGGCCATTATATACCCCAGGGACAAAAGACTTAGTCCTAACCTTACCGTTAATTCTTGCCAAATATATACATGCAAGTATCCGCGCCCCAGTGTAAATGCCCTTAACCTCTTACCACTAAGACAAAAGGAGCGGGCATCAGGTACACCATTCATTGTAGCCCAAGACGCCTTGCCCAGCCACACCCCCACGGGTACTCAGCAGTAATTAACATTAAGCAATAAGTGTAAACTTGACTTAGTTATGGCAACATCAGGGTTGGTAAATCTTGTGCCAGCCACCGCGGTCACACAAGAGACCCAAATTAACCGTATACGGCGTAAAGAGTGGCACTACACTATCAAAACAGCTAGGATGAAAGTACAGCTGAGCCGTCATAAGCCTAAGCCGTACCTAACTTTCCCTCAGATCCTACTACCAATGATTGACCACACCCCACGAAAGCTAAGACACAAACTGGGATTAGATACCCCACTATGCTTAGCCCTAAATCTTGATACTTACCCTACTAAAGTATCCGCCTGAGAACTACGAGCACAAACGCTTAAAACTCTAAGGACTTGGCGGTGCCCCAAACCCACCTAGAGGAGCCTGTCCTATAATCGATAACCCACGATACACCCAACCACTCCTTGCCAAAACAGCCTACATACCGCCGTCGCCAGCTCACCTTCACTGAAAGCACAACAGTGAGCATAATAGTCCTAACCCACTAGCAAGACAGGTCAAGGTATAGCCCATGGAGTGGCAGAGATGGGCTACATTTTCTAAAATAGAACATCCACGAAAAGAGACGTGAAACCGTCCCTAGAAGGCGGATTTAGCAGTAAAGTGGAACAATACAGTCCTCTTTAAGCTGGCTCTGGAGCACGTACATACCGCCCGTCACCCTCCTCATAAGCTACCAAACCCCATAACTAATACCCACACCAGCTGAAGATGAGGTAAGTCGTAACAAGGTAAGCGTACTGGAAAGTGCGCTTAGCATACCAAGACGTAGCTATAAGACCAAGCATTCAGCTTACACCTGAAAGATACCTGCCGCCTACCAGGTCGTCTTGAAGCCCCCCTCTAGCCCGACCATACACAACTACAAAACTTAACAAACCTCATTCTTCCAATTAAACCAAAACATTTTATCAGCTTAGTATAGGTGATAGAAAAGACACAAACACCGGCGCAATAGAGAATCGTACCGTAAGGGAACGATGAAATAATAATGAAAAACCAAGCAACAAACAGCAAAGATAAACCCTTGTACCTTTCGCATCATGATTTAGCAAGAACAACCAAGCAAAACGAACTTAAGCTTGCCACCCCGAAACCAGAGCGAGCTACTTACAAGCAGCTATCTATGAGCGAACCCGTCTCTGTCGCAAAAGAGTGGGATGACTTGTTAGTAGAGGTGAAAAGCCAACCGAGCCTGGTGATAGCTGGTTGCCTGCCAAACGAATCTAAGTTCCACCTTGATCCCTTCCCAATGGATGCCTAACCCAAACCAACATGCAATGAATCAAGAGCTATTTAAAGGAGGTACAGCTCCTTTAAAAAAGAATACAATCTCTCCCAGCGGATAATCTCTTCCCCCTCCCCCTTAATGTAGGCCTTCAAGCAGCCACCAACAACGAGTGCGTCAAAGCTCATTACCAAAAAAATCCAAAAACACCACGACTCCCTTCCCCCTAGCAGGCCAACCTATAACAATAGGAGAATAAATGCTAAAATGAGTAACTAGGGAACACCCTCTCAGGCGCAAGCTTACACCACCACGTTATTAACAGACTAACCAATACCCAAATCTTCAAACAAGCCCCAATATTGAACTACACTGTTAACCCAACCCAGGAGCGCCCACCAGAAAGATTAAAATCTGCAAAAGGAACTCGGCAAACTCCAAGGCCCGACTGTTTACCAAAAACATAGCCTTCAGCAAAACAAGTATTGAAGGTGATGCCTGCCCAGTGACATACGTTCAACGGCCGCGGTATCCTAACCGTGCGAAGGTAGCGCAATCAATTGTCCCATAAATCGAGACTTGTATGAATGGCTAAACGAGGTCTTAACTGTCTCTTGCAGATAATCAGTGAAATTGATCCTCCCGTGCAAAAGCCGGAATAACAACATAAGACGAGAAGACCCTGTGGAACTTAAAAATCAACGGCCACCCCACACTAAACCCAAACCTAAAAGGCCCACACACCAACAAGCACTGGCCCGCATTTTTCGGTTGGGGCGACCTTGGAGAAAAACAAATCCTCCAAAAATAAGACCACCACTCTTAACCAAGAGCCACGACCCAACGTACTAACAGTAACCAGACCCAATATAATTGATTAATGAACCAAGCTACCCCAGGGATAACAGCGCAATCCCCTCCAAGAGCCCCTATCGACGAGGGGGTTTACGACCTCGATGTTGGATCAGGACATCCTAATGGTGCAGCCGCTATTAAGGGTTCGTTTGTTCAACGATTAACAGTCCTACGTGATCTGAGTTCAGACCGGAGCAATCCAGGTCGGTTTCTATCTATGACAAGCTCTCCCCAGTACGAAAGGACCGGGAAAGCAAGGCCAATGCCACAAGCACGCCCTCCCTCTAAACAATGAACACAACTAAACTGTCAAGAGGAAACCCACCAACCCACATCCTAGAAAAGGACCGCTAGCGTGGCAGAGCTCGGCAAATGCAAAAGGCTTAAGCCCTTTACCCAGAGGTTCAAATCCTCTCCCTAGCTCCACAACCATTACCATGATCCAATCCCCTACCCCAATCCACCTCACTATATCCCTATCCTACGCCATCCCAATCCTAATCGCCGTAGCCTTCCTAACTCTAGTAGAACGAAAAATTCTAAGCTACATACAAGCCCGAAAAGGCCCAAACATTGTAGGGCCCTTCGGGCTATTACAACCGAGTAGCAGACGGAGTAAAATTATTTATCAAAGAACCCATCCGCCCGTCCACTTCATCCCCATTTCTCTTCATCCTAACCCCAATACTAGCCCTCCTACTAGCAATCACCATTTGAATTCCACTACCCCTTCCCTTCTCCCTCACCGACCTAAACCTAGGCCTTCTATTCCTCCTAGCAATGTCAAGCCTAGCAGTATACTCAATCCTATGATCAGGATGAGCCTCAAATTCAAAATATGCCCTAATCGGAGCTCTACGAGCAGTAGCACAAACCATCTCATACGAAGTAACACTCGCCATCATCCTACTATCAGTAATTGTACTAAGCGGAAACTACACCCTAAACACCTTCGCCACAACCCAGGAACCACTATACCTTATCTTCTCCTCATGACCCCTCGCAATGATATGATACATCTCCACACTCGCCGAAACCAACCGTGCCCCATTCGATCTCACAGAAGGAGAGTCCGAACTGGTCTCAGGATTCAACGTAGAATACGCCGCAGGCCCATTTGCCCTATTCTTCCTAGCCGAATACGCAAACATCATGCTAATAAACACACTAACCGCAATCCTATTCCTAAACCCAAGCTCGCTTAATCCACCCATAGAACTGTTCCCAATAATTCTAGCCACAAAAACCCTACTCCTATCCTCAGGCTTTCTATGAATTCGCGCCTCATACCCACGATTCCGTTACGACCAGCTCATACACCTCCTCTGAAAAAACTTCCTCCCGCTAACACTCGCCCTATGTCTCTGACACACTAGCATGCCTATTTCCTACGCAGGCCTACCTCCTTACTTAAGGAAATGTGCCTGAACACTAAAGGGTCACTATGATAAAGTGAACATAGAGGTACACCAGCCCTCTCATTTCCTAAGACAAAACTTAGAAAAGTAGGAATCGAACCTACACAGGAGAGACCAAAACTCTCCATACTTCCTTTATATTATTTCCTAGTAGGGTCAGCTAAAAAAGCTATCGGGCCCATACCCCGAAAACGATGGTTTAACCCTTCCCCTACTAATGAACCCCCATGCAAAACTAATCACCTCACTAAGCTTACTACTCGGAACAACCATTACAATCTCAAGCAACCACTGAATAATAGCCTGAACTGGATTAGAAATCAATACCCTTGCTATTATCCCCCTTATCTCAAAATCTCACCACCCCCGAGCTATCGAAGCAGCAATCAAATATTTCCTCGTACAAGCAGCAGCCTCAGCATTAATCCTCTTCTCAAGCATAATTAATGCTTGAACAACCGGCCAATGAGATATCTCCCAACTAACCCACCCAGTATCATGCAACTTACTAACCATGGCAATTGCAATAAAACTGGGACTAGTACCATTCCACTTTTGACTCCCAGAAGTCCTACAAGGCTCACCTCTAACCACTGCCCTTCTATTATCAACACTTATAAAATTCCCCCCAATTACCATTCTCCTTCTTACCTCACACTCACTTAACCCAACACTACTAACAATCATAGCTATCTCCTCAACAGCCCTAGGGGGCTGAATAGGCCTTAACCAAACACAAACCCGAAAAATCCTAGCCTTTTCCTCCATCGCCCATCTAGGCTGAATAGCTGCCATCATTATCTATAACCCAAAACTCACCTTACTAACCTTCTACATATACTCCATAATAACAACCACCGTATTCCTCACTATCAACACAACTAAAGTACTAAACCTTCCAACCATAATAACTTCATGAACAAAATCCCCAATACTAAACGCAACCCTAATACTAACACTGCTCTCACTAGCAGGGCTCCCCCCACTAACAGGCTTCCTACCAAAATGACTTATCATCCAAGAACTAACTAAACAAGAAATAACCACAACAGCTACAATCATCTCCATACTATCACTACTAGGACTGTTCTTCTATCTCCGACTTGCATACTACTCAACAATCACACTCCCACCAAACTCCTCAAACCACATAAAACAATGGCACGTCAATAAGCCAACAACCTCCTCTATCGCCATCCTCACCATCCTATCAACCTCACTACTACCCCTATCCCCAATAATCCTCACCACCATCTAGAAACTTAGGATAACCCAAACCGAAGGCCTTCAAAGCCTTAAACAAGAGTTAAACTCTCTTAGTTTCTGCTAAGACCCGCAGGACACTAACCTGCATCTCCTGAATGCAACCCAGATGCTTTAATTAAGCTAGGACCTTTGCTAGACAGATGGGCTTCGATCCCATAAAACTTCTAATTAACAGCTAGATGCCCAAACCAACAGGCTTCTGTCTACCCAGACCCTGGTACACTCTCAATGTACATCACTGAGCTTGCAACTCAACATGAATTTCACCACAGGGCCGATAAGAAGAGGAATCAAACCTCTGTAAAAAGGACTACAGCCTAACGCTTCAACATTCAGCCATCTTACCTGTGACCTTCACCAACCGATGATTATTCTCAACCAACCACAAAGATATCGGCACCCTATACCTGATTTTCGGCGCATGAGCAGGCATAGTCGGCACCGCCCTAAGCCTGCTAATCCGCGCAGAACTAGGCCAACCAGGAACCCTTCTAGGAGACGATCAAATCTACAATGTAATCGTCACTGCCCATGCCTTCGTAATAATCTTCTTTATAGTAATACCAATCATAATCGGAGGATTTGGAAACTGACTAGTCCCCCTAATAATTGGAGCCCCAGACATAGCATTCCCCCGCATAAACAACATAAGCTTTTGACTCCTTCCCCCGTCCTTCCTACTCCTCCTAGCCTCATCAACAGTCGAAGCCGGAGCAGGCACAGGATGAACCGTATACCCACCACTAGCAGGCAACCTAGCCCACGCTGGTGCCTCAGTAGACCTAGCCATCTTTTCTCTACACCTAGCAGGCGTATCCTCAATCCTAGGAGCAATTAACTTCATCACAACCGCCATCAACATAAAACCACCAGCCCTCTCACAATACCAAACCCCCCTATTCGTATGATCTGTTCTCATCACTGCCGTCCTACTACTACTCTCACTTCCAGTCCTCGCCGCTGGCATTACTATACTACTAACAGACCGAAACCTAAATACTACATTCTTTGACCCCGCTGGAGGAGGAGACCCAGTCCTATACCAACACCTATTCTGATTCTTTGGCCACCCAGAAGTCTACATCCTAATCCTCCCTGGCTTCGGAATCATCTCCCATGTGGTAACATACTATGCAGGCAAAAAAGAACCATTTGGCTACATAGGAATAGTATGAGCCATACTATCAATCGGATTCCTAGGATTCATTGTATGAGCCCACCACATATTCACCGTTGGAATAGACGTAGACACCCGAGCATACTTTACATCCGCCACCATAATCATCGCCATCCCAACCGGCATCAAAGTTTTCAGCTGACTAGCAACCCTGCACGGAGGGACTATCAAATGAGATCCCCCAATACTATGGGCTCTAGGCTTCATCTTCCTCTTCACCATCGGAGGCCTTACAGGAATCGTCCTAGCAAACTCCTCACTAGATATCGCCCTTCACGACACATACTACGTCGTCGCCCACTTCCACTACGTCCTTTCAATAGGAGCAGTCTTTGCCATTCTAGCAGGATTTACCCACTGATTCCCACTATTCACAGGCTACACCCTCCACCCAACATGAACCAAAGCCCACTTCGGAGTAATATTTACAGGTGTAAACCTAACCTTCTTCCCCCAACACTTCCTAGGGCTAGCTGGCATGCCACGACGATACTCAGACTACCCAGACGCCTACACCCTATGAAACACCATATCCTCCATCGGCTCACTAATCTCAATAACAGCCGTAATCATACTCATATTCATCATCTGAGAAGCCTTCACATCTAAACGAAACATTCTCCAACCAGAATTAACCCACACCAACATTGAGTGAATCCACGGCTGCCCACCACCATACCACACCTTCGAAGAACCAGCCTTTGTCCAAGTACAAGAAAGGAAGGAATCGAACCCTCATACGCTGGTTTCAAGCCAACCGCATCAAACCACTCATGCTTCTTTCTTATGAGATATTAGTAAACCTATTACATAGCCTTGTCAAGGCTAAATCACAGGTGAAACCCCTGTACATCTCGTCATGGCTAATCACTCCCAACTCGGATTCCAAGACGCATCATCACCTATTATAGAAGAATTGGTCGAATTCCACGACCATGCCTTAATAGTAGCACTAGCAATCTGCAGCCTAGTACTCTACCTCTTAACACTAATGCTAATAGAAAAACTATCCTCAAACACTGTCGACGCCCAAGAAGTAGAATTAATCTGAACAATCCTACCAGCCATCGTCCTCATCCTACTCGCCCTACCATCCCTACAAATCCTCTACATAATAGACGAAATCAATGAGCCCGACCTAACCCTAAAAGCCATCGGACACCAATGATACTGAACCTACGAGTACACAGACTTCAAAGACTTAACATTTGACTCATACATAATCCCAACACCAGAACTCCAACAAGGACACTTCCGACTACTAGAAGTAGATCACCGTGTCGTTATCCCCATAGAATCGCCAATCCGCATTATCGTCACCGCCGGAGACGTTCTCCACTCCTGAGCCATCCCCACCCTCGGAGTAAAAACCGATGCAATTCCGGGCCGACTAAACCAAACATCATTCATTACCACACGACCAGGAATCTTCTACGGCCAATGCTCAGAAATCTGTGGAGCTAACCACAGCTACATACCCATTGTAGTAGAATCCACCCCCCTTACTCACTTCGAAAACTGATCCTCATTACTATCCTCCTAATCATTAAGAAGCTATGTATCAGCATTAGCCTTTTAAGCTAAAGAACAGAGGGAATACCCTCCTTAATGATATGCCTCAACTCAACCCAAGCCCATGGTTCTCCATCATACTAACAACATGATTAATTTACCTAGCAATCGTCCAACCCAAACTCCTATCATTCATCCCAACCAACCCCCCTTCAAACATACCCAACTTAACCTCTAAAACTACACCCTGACCCTGACCATGAACCTAAGCTTCTTCGATCAATTCACAAGCCCATGCCTCCTAGGAGTTCCACTAATCCTACTCTCCCTACTATTCCCACCCCTCTTATTCCCCTCACCCAACAACCGCTGACTTACCAACCGCCTCTCCACCCTCCAATCATGACTCCTTCATCTAACCACAAAACAACTAATAACTCCACTAAACCAAAAAGGCCACAAATGAGCACTAATCTTAACATCCCTAATAATACTCCTACTTACAATCAACTTACTAGGCCTACTACCCTACACATTCACCCCAACCACACAACTATCAATAAACATAGCACTAGCTTTCCCCCTATGACTCGCCACCCTCCTTACAGGCTTACGAAACCAACCTTCAATCTCACTAGGACATCTCCTACCAGAAGGTACACCCACACCACTAATCCCAGCCCTAATCCTAATCGAAACCATCAGCTTACTCATCCGCCCACTAGCCCTAGGAGTCCGCCTCACAGCAAACCTCACAGCAGGACACCTACTCATCCAACTCATCTCCACAGCCACCACTGCACTCCTCCCCATCATACCCTCAATCTCAATCCTTACCACAATAATCCTACTTCTACTGACCATCCTAGAAGTAGCAGTAGCCATAATCCAAGCTTACGTCTTCGTCCTCCTACTAAGCCTATACTTACAAGAAAACATCTAATGGCCCACCAAGCACACTCATACCACATAGTAGATCCAAGCCCATGACCCATCTTCGGAGCAGCCGCTGCCCTACTAACTACCTCAGGACTAATTATATGATTCCACTACAACTCCTCACAACTCCTAATCCTAGGCCTACTCTCAATAATCCTAGTCATACTACAATGATGACGAGATATTGTACGAGAAAGCACATTCCAAGGCCACCATACCCCCACCGTCCAAAAAGGCCTACGATACGGAATAATCCTATTCATCACATCCGAAGCATTCTTTTTCCTAGGCTTCTTCTGAGCATTCTTTCACTCTAGCTTGGCCCCTACCCCAGAACTAGGAAGCCAATGACCTCCAATAGGAATTAAACCGCTTAACCCCCTAGAAGTACCACTACTAAACACAGCCATTCTCCTAGCCTCAGGAGTCACTGTTACATGAGCACACCACAGCATTACAGAAAGCAACCGAAAACAAGCAACACAAGCACTAACACTAACAATCCTCCTAGGCTTTTACTTCACAGCACTACAGGCAATAGAGTACTACGAAGCACCATTCTCAATCGCCGACGGTGTATACGGTGCAACCTTCTTCGTAGCCACAGGCTTCCACGGCCTCCACGTAATCATTGGCTCATCCTTCCTCTCCATCTGCCTCCTACGACTAATCAAATTCCACTTCACACCAAACCATCACTTTGGATTCGAGGCAGCAGCCTGATACTGGCACTTCGTAGACGTCATCTGATTATTCCTCTACATAACTATCTACTGATGAGGATCCTGCCCTTCTAGTATACTAATTACAATTGACTTCCAATCTCTAAAATCTGGTATAAACCCAGAGATGGGCAATAAACATAATCACATTCATACTCATACTATCCCTCACACTAAGCACCATCCTAACCACATTAAACTTCTGAATCGCCCAAATAAACCCAGATTCAGAAAAACTCTCCCCATACGAATGTGGCTTCGACCCACTCGGATCCGCCCGACTCCCCTTCTCAATCCGATTCTTCCTCAGTAGCAATCCTATTCCTCCTATTCGACCTAGAAATTGCACTCCTATTACCACTTCCATGGGCCACCCAATTACACTCCCCAATCACAACCTTAATCTGAACCTCCGCCATCATCACAATCCTAACCCTAGGACTGCTCTACGAGTGAACCCAAGGAGGCCTAGAATGAGCAGAATAACTAAAGAAAGTTAGTCTAACCAAGACAGTTGATTTCGACTCAACAAACCATAGTCCCACCCTATGACTTTCTTCATGTCACTCATACACCTAAGCTTCTACTCAGCCTTCACCCTAAGCAGCTTAGGGCTAGCCTTCCACCGAACACATCTCATCTCCGCCCTACTATGCTTAGAAAGCATAATACTATCCATATACATTGCCCTATCACTCTGACCAATCGAAAATCAAACACCATCACTCACCCTAACTCCAATACTCATATTAACATTCTCCGCCTGCGAAGCCGGCACAGGCCTAGCAATACTAGTAGCCTCCACACGAACCCACGGCTCCGACCACCTACACACCCTAAATCTCCTACAATGCTAAAAATTATCATACCAACAATCATACTCCTACCCATAGCCCTCCTATCCCCCCAAAAATTCTTATGGACAAACACAACCACACACTCCATCCTAATCGCCACCGCTAGCTTACACTGACTACTCCCAACATACTACCCACACAAAAACCTAACTCAATGAACTGGCATTGACCAAACCTCATCCCCCTTACTAGTACTATCCTGCTGACTCCTACCCCTCATAATCATGGCAAGCCAAAACCACCTACAACATGAACCACCAACACGAAAACGAATCTTCATCACAGCCCTAATCACAATCCAACCATTCATCATCCTAGCCTTCTCAACCACAGAACTAATACTATTTTATATCTCATTCGAAGCCACCCTAATCCCCACACTAATCCTAATTACACGATGAGGAAACCAACCCGAACGCCTTAGCGCTGGAACTTACCTACTATTCTACACCCTCATCAGTTCCCTACCACTACTAGTCACGATCCTACACCTCCACGCTCACACTGGCACACTCCACCTATCAATACTAAAACTAATCCCCCCATCCCACACAAACACCTGAACCACCACCCTATCTAATCTAGCCCTACTAACAGCATTCATAGTAAAAGCACCCCTATACGGCCTACATCTATGACTACCCAAAGCCCACGTAGAAGCCCCAATCGCAGGATCCATATTACTAGCCGCACTCCTTCTAAAACTAGGCGGATATGGCATCATGCGAACAACCCTATTAATAAACCCCCTCCCAAACCACCTACACTACCCCTTCCTCACCTTAGCCCTATGGGGGGCCCTAATAACCAGCTCAATCTGCCTACGCCAAACAGACCTTAAATCACTCATCGCCTATTCCTCTGTAAGCCACATAGGTCTAGTCATCGCTGCAGGAATAATTCAAACCCACTGATCATTCGCAGGCGCTATAATCCTCATGATCTCACATGGACTAACCTCCTCAATACTATTTTGCCTAGCTAACACAAACTATGAACGAACCCACAGCCGAATCCTCCTCCTAACCCGAGGCATACAACCCCTCCTACCACTTATAGCAACCTGATGACTAGTAGCCAATCTCACAAACATAGCACTTCCACCAACAACAAACCTTATAGCAGAACTAACAATCATAATTGCACTATTCAACTGATCAGCCCTCACAATCATCTTAACTGGCACAGCTACCCTACTAACCGCCGCATACACCCTATTCATGCTACTAACTACCCAACGAGGAACCCTACCAACCCACATCACATCCATTCAAAACTCAACCACACGAGAACACCTACTAATAACCCTCCACACCATTCCCATACTCCTCCTAATCCTTAAACCAGACCTAATCTCAAGACCACCTCCTCATGCAGGCATAGTTTCAACCCAAACATTAGACTGTGATCCTAAAAATAGAAGTTAAACCCTTCTTGCCCGCCGAGGGGAGGTTCAACCAACAAGAACTGCTAATTCTCGTATCTGAGTCTAAAACCTCAGCCCCCTTAACACCAACTTTTAAAGGATAACAGCAATCCACTGGTCTTAGGAGCCACTCATCTTGGTGCAACTCCAAGTAAAAGTAATGGACACCACATTACTCCTCAACACCTCCATACTCCTCACACTCTCAATCATCCTCACACCCATACTACTTCCACTCCTCTCAAAAAACCTCCAAAACTCCCCAACCTCCATCACACACACCATCAAAGTAGCCTTCCTAACCAGCCTAATCCCAATAACACTTTTCATATACTCAGGTATAGAAAGCATCATCTCCCATTGAGAATGAAAATTCATCATAAACTTCAAAATCCCAATCAGCCTCAAAATCGACCAGTACTCCATAATATTTTTCCCCATCGCACTATTCGTAACATGATCCATCCTACAATTTGCAACATGATACATATCATCAGAACCATACATCACAAAATTCTTCTCCTACCTCCTAATATTCCTAATCGCCATACTAACACTAACAATCGCCAACAACATATTCCTCCTATTCATTGGATGAGAAGGAGTGGGCATTATATCATTCCTACTAATCGGCTGGTGACAAGGACGAGCAGAAGCAAACACAGCCGCACTACAAGCCGTACTATATAACCGAATTGGAGACATCGGCCTAATCCTAAGCATAGCATGACTTGCCTCAACCATAAACACCTGAGAAATCCAACAAGCATTCTCCCCCACCCAAACCCCAACACTACCACTACTGGGCCTTATCTTAGCCGCCACAGGAAAATCTGCCCAATTCGGCCTACACCCATGATTACCCGCCGCCATAGAAGGCCCAACCCCAGTCTCCGCCCTACTGCACTCTAGCACTATAGTAGTAGCCGGAATTTTCCTACTCATCCGCACCCACCCTATACTTACCAACAACCAAACTGCCCTCTCCACATGCCTATGCTTAGGAGCCCTATCCACACTATTCGCTGCCACATGTGCACTCACACAAAACGATATCAAAAAAATTATTGCCTTCTCAACATCCAGCCAACTAGGATTAATAATAGTCGCCATCGGACTAAACCTCCCACAACTTGCCTTCCTCCACATCTCCACCCACGCCTTCTTCAAAGCCATACTATTCCTCTGCTCAGGGTCAATCATCCACAATCTAAACGGAGAACAAGACATCCGAAAAATAGGAGGACTACAAAAAACACTCCCAACGACCACCTCCTGCCTCACTATCGGCAACTTAGCCCTCATAGGAACCCCATTCCTAGCGGGATTCTACTCAAAAGACCTCATCATCGAAACCATAAACACCTCCCACCTAAACACCTGAGCATTACTCCTAACACTTCTAGCCACAGCATTCACCGCAACATATAGCCTCCGAATAACCATTCTAGTACAAACAGGATTCACCCGAACACCTACAATCACCCCAACAAATGAAAACAATCCTACACTCATCAACCCAATCACCCGACTCGCCCTAGGAAGCATCACAGCAGGCCTACTTATCACCTCTTACATCCCCCCCACAAAAACCCCACCAATAACAATACCCACAATCACAAAAACTGCAGCCATCCTAATCACAATCCTGGGCATCGTACTAGCCCTAGAACTATCAAAAATAACTCACACCTCAACCCAACCAAAACAAAACCCATACCTAAACTTCTCCTCCACCCTAGGCTACTTCAATCCCCTAACACACCGCTTCACCTCCATAAAACTATTAAGCAGCGGACAGAACCTGGCCTCTCATCTAACCGACCTGTTCTGATACAAAAAAATAGGCCCCAAAGGACTTGCCGACCTACAACTCATAGCAACCCAATCATCAACAAACTTCCACACCGGACTAATCAAAGCCTACCTAAGCTCATTCGCCCTATCCATCCTCATCATCACCCTAACAACCTAACCACAAAATCAATGGCCCCCAATCTCCGAAAATCCCACCCCCTACTAAAAATAATCAATAACTCCCTAATTGACCTACCCACCCCATCAAACATCTCTGCCTGATGAAACTTCGGATCTCTCCTGGGTATTTGCCTACTAACACAAATCCTAACCGGACTCCTACTAGCCATACACTACACCGCAGACACAACCCTAGCTTTCTCATCCGTTGCCCACACATGCCGAAACGTACAATACGGTTGACTAATTCGAAATCTACATGCAAACGGAGCCTCATTCTTCTTCATCTGCATTTACTTCCACATCGGACGAGGCCTCTACTACGGCTCTTACCTATACAAAGAAACCTGAAACACAGGAATCATCCTCCTACTCACCCTAATAGCTACAGCCTTCGTAGGCTACGTACTACCATGAGGCCAAATATCATTCTGAGGAGCCACAGTCATCACCAACCTATTCTCGGCCATCCCATACATTGGCCAGACCCTAGTAGAATGAGCCTGAGGGGGCTTCTCAGTCGACAACCCCACACTTACCCGATTCTTCGCCCTACACTTCCTCCTACCCTTCATAATCGCTGGCCTCACCCTTATTCACCTCACCTTTCTCCACGAATCCGGCTCAAACAATCCCCTAGGCATTACATCAAACTCGGACAAAATCCCATTCCACCCCTACTTCTCCCTAAAAGACCTCCTAGGCTTCACACTCATACTCCTACCCCTAACAACCCTGGCCCTATTCTCCCCTAACCTCCTAGGAGACCCAGAAAACTTTACACCAGCAAATCCACTGGTCACACCACCCCACATCAAACCCGAATGATACTTTCTGTTTGCATATGCTATCCTACGCTCAATCCCCAACAAACTAGGAGGAGTATTAGCCCTAGCCGCCTCCGTATTAATCCTATTCCTAAGCCCATTCCTACACAAATCCAAACAACGTACAATAGCCTTCCGCCCATTATCCCAAATTCTATTCTGAACCCTAATCGCCAACCTCCTCATCCTAACATGAGTTGGAAGCCAACCAGTAGAACACCCATTCATCATCATTGGCCAACTAGCCTCCCTCACCTACTTTACCATCCTTCTAATCCTCTTCCCCATCCTAGGAGCCCTCGAAAACAAACTACTCAACCACTAAAATACTCTAATAGTTTAGCAAAAACATTGGTCTTGTAAACCAAAGAATGAAGACTGCATCCTCCACCAACCCCCAACAATCAGAAAAGGAGGACTTAAACCTCCACCTCCAACTCCCAAAGCTGGCATTCTCCATTAAACTATTTTCTGACCCGCACCAAGACCCCCCCCCCCTAAACCGCTCGAATCGCCCCCCGAGACAACCCCCGCACCAACTCCAACACAACAATCAAAGTCAACAATAACCCTCACCCCTCTACCATCAATATCCCAACCCCTCATGAATAAAACAACGCTACCCCGCTAAAATCTAAACGCACCGAAAACATTCCCCCACCATCAACAGTAACCACACCAAACTTCCACCCATCAAAAACTCCCCCAACAACCCCACCCACAACAATTACCAAAACAAGACCAATCCCATACCAAACAACCCCCCAATCCCACCAAACCTCAGGAAAAGGATCAGCAGCTAAAGATACAGAATAAACAAAAACTACCAACATTCCACCCAAATACACCATAAACAACACCAAAGACACGAACGACGCACCCAAACTTAACAACCACCCACACCCTACCACAGACGCTAAAACCAACCCCACCACCCCATAATACGGCGAAGGATTCGACGCAACCGCCAACCCACCCAAAACAAAACACACCCCTAAAAAAAGCACAAAATAAGCCATAGCAGTTCCTACTTGGCCTCTCTCCAAGATCTATGGCTTGAAAAGCCACCGTTGACTCAACTACAGGAACCCAAACTACCCCCTCCCCATTAACTAAATCAGTTCGGCGGGAGGGGGTTTTTACCCCCACTATCAACACCCACTCCCCTAACCTACCCCCTCCCCATTAACTAAATCAGTTCGGCGGGAGGGGGTTTTTACCCCCACTATCAACACCCACTCCCCTAACCTACCCCCTCCCCATTAACTAAATCAGTTCGGCGGGAGGGGGTTTTTACCTTCCTCTAAAAAACACCACCCTATGTATTACTGTACATCCCCTACTCCCACCACGCCCTATGTATTATTGTACATCTCCCCCCCCTTTCCCCCCCAGACATCTATGCCGCCGTGCATTCACTACTTTTCCTCCTGAGCACTGCGTTCTTCTTGGAGAAGCAGATTATGCATGGAGTATGTACGAGACGATGCGGTTAGGCATATCAATTCATGGGTCCAGCTCTACTTTCGTGGAGTATGAAGTTCATGGTACAGGAAATAACCTATCTCCCCGCGTACTAAGGTCATCGAATCACGATATTCGCGCATGGTCACCTTGTAAGGTACGGGAGTGTTTATCAACACGATGACCGATGGAACGGGCCATACCTTGTTATGTTCAATAGCAATTGTATCTCCTACGACGTGTATCTTGCGATGGTGGCAGTCACGTATTAGGTTGTCTCTTGATTTTATTTCCTCCGAGAAATCAGCACTCGGTGCATATAAGATGCATCATGACTAGCCTCAGGATCATTCTTTCCCCCTACACCCTCGCACAACTTGCGCTTTTGCGCCTCTGGCTCCTACTTCAGGTCCATAGTCTTCCAGGCCCCTCCACGGTTATCTTCGCAGAGGCATTTGCTTACCTATCACTCACCATCTTAGTCCGTGATCGCGACATCTGGTCGCCTGAGGCGCCTCTGGTATTTTCTTTTTTCTGGAATCTTCAGGCTGCATATCCAGCTCAACGGGTGCACACAATCTAGGGTCTGAGCCCATATGGTTGGCGTCCTAGGGTTGGCCTTCAAGAGTTACAGGATGAGACGGTTGGAGTATTGGGGGAATCAACCTTACCCTGTGCACTGTGTTTTCCATTTGGTTATGGTGTGTCCACGGATCTTGAATCAGGTTGCTATTTAGTGCAATGCTTGTTAGACATAAATACCTATTTATCACTTCCTCTAATTTTTCAAACAAAACTAGACACTTTTCAACTGAAATATTAAGCGTATTTTTACCATATTTTTATCATATTCTTATCGTTTGTCGTTACTTGTAAACGGCGCGAAACTTCATCTATACTTAATTTCGTTTCGTGCCATCATCGTTTCCTTAATTACACCTTTGTATACCCTTCAATAATGGCGCCGAAACTTCATCTATACTTAATTTCGTTTCGTGCCATTATCGTTTCCTTAATTACACCTTTGTATACCCTTCAATAATGGCGCCGAAACTTCATCTATACTTAATTTCGTTTCGTGCCATTATCGTTTCCTTAATTACACCTTTGTATACCCTTCAATAATGGCGCCGAAACTTCATCTATACTTAATTTCGTTTCGTGCCATTATCGTTTCCTTAATTACACCCTTGTATACCCTTCAATAATGGCGCCGAAACTTCATCTATACTTAATTTCGTTTCGTGCCATTATCGTTTCCTTAATTACACCTTTGTATACCCTTCAATAATGGCGCCGAAACTTCATCTATACTTAATTTCGTTTCGTGCCATTATCGTTTCCTTAATTACACCCTTGTATACCCTTCAATAATGGCGCCGAAACTTCATCTATACTTAACTTCGTTTCGTGCCATTATCGTTTCCTTAATTACACCCTTGTATACCCTTCAATAATGGCGCCGAAACTTCATCTATACTTAACTTCGTTTCGTGCCATTAATAAAACCATATTACCAACGTATATTAACAAACGAACATTACCAAACAGCTAAATAATCAACTAACAATAAATCGTATTGTTAACGTATGTTAACAAACGAACATTACCAAACAGCTAAATAATCAACTAACAATAAATCGTATTGTTAACGTATGTTAACAAACGAACATTACCAAACAGCTAAATAATCAACTAACAATAAATCGTATTGTTAACGTATGTTAACAAACGAACATTACCAAACAGCTAAATAATCAACTAACAATAAATCGTATTGTTAACGTATGTTAACAAACGAACATTACCAAACAGCTAAATAATCAACTAACAATAAATCGTATTGTTAACGTATGTTAACAAACGAACATTACCAAACAGCTAAATAATCAACTAACAATAAATCGTATTGTTAACGTATGTTAACAAACGAACATTACCAAACAGCTAAATAATCAACTAACAATAAATCGTATTGTTAACGTATGTTAACAAACGAACATTACCAAACAGCTAAATAATCAACTAACAATAAAAAATTTTCCCTTACACCTCCTTTTTC